CGTCACTGGACTTAACAGTCGTTTATCTGGTGACTCCTGAATCACAACTATTGGCTAGTCGACAACAACGACTGTACAAGACCCAGAAGTAAGATCCGCCGAACTTAAGTTGCAACTCCACTTCACTTAAGGCAGGATTCCGCTTTGAGAAATCCTCTGCCTCTATCGGTCAAGCAAGATTTAGCAAAAATAGATTGTTCTGAAGACTTAGCCACCATACTCTGGGGTTTCAACCAACCGTCGGTGATTAATGAAAAAAATGGCAAACCGGCGCATACAGAAAAAAAAGCTTTCTTTTTTTTAGACGGGGATTTCAAAATCAGTTAAGAGAGGGCGACTCGAAGCAAGTGGCGCCATTCACTAACCCAGACCCATTTTGTCAGGCGCGCACAACCGAAGATAATGACACCCACTTTTTGATGACCAACAGCACGATGAAGTAAGCGCCCCGGGTTGAAGCTATAATTGTAACAGGGAGCCAAAAAACGTGAGCGCAGGGGCGCTCATTTTGGCTCCCTCTGCTCGCCTACACGCAGAAACCACGATCGTCGAACACCTTGACCAGCAAGTCTCTCCTGCACCATTTGGAATGGATTGAAAAAAGTATGGTGGCCTCCTATATGCCTCGATAACAAACATCTCTGAAACGACCTGTCCGATCTCTGTCTCCGAACGCTTCTGCTGCAAGCAACTCTGACCTCATCAGAAACTGGCAACCTCAGATCCTATGACTGCTAAACTGAGAGCGAATCAGAACTATCCTCAACATCTGCTGAAATCAGTGGACATTTACTATGAGTCGCTCCCCCTGGAGCTAAACCGGGCTGTCCTGCAACGAACCAAGTGGCACCACTATCTGTCCAACCAGGAGAAAACCGCTGCGGAAATCTGCACTCCTTTGATCAACCACATCAGGTACTGAACAGCTACCCTGCTGTCCCTGTGAAGAAACTGAAGACCCGACCTCAGCGAAGAATGCGTAATCGTGTGTACCGAAGTCAAACACCGCATCGCGGGCTCTCTTCACTTCCGAAAACTTAGTATGCTCGTGTCGCGCCCCCCCTGTCTCCCTCTCCTCATTATCTTCCTTAACAAGAAGCATTTTTGCTGTGCACTCTATCACGTAGTGCCCCATCTGCCCGCACCTAAGGCACGCACCCCAGCTTCCACTTATTGTTCTTGGAAGAGCTCCCTGATGCTGCTTTTGCCTTCCCTTTAAATTTCATTTGGACGTAGAGGTGAACAAAAGTATATCCCTAGGATTAGGATCTACACTTTGTCCAGACAGGCTCAGCCTGTTCATCCTCTATACGTAAACGTCTTATCATGCACCTTTGCATTAAGAAAATAAGGAAGGGTTATGCTGATGCAGTAGCAAAGACTGCCTTATCCCATCATCTTTTGAAATTGATACCATTCATGATCTGACTAAGATTATCGGCATCATAGTTTTTCATACCAAAAGCCTCCAGCTGATCACAAAGGTTCTTCACCTTAATACAGTAACAAGAAAGAGCCCCAACTAGCCCCTATTTGAGTAAGGCCATGTTGTTCAGTCTCCAGGCACTGACGCTTACTTGCGGTCGCATGTTCATTAACTTCCCTCAAAGTAAGCCATGCCTTTCTTGGGTCTGTAATGCCCCCATATATGGAGGCGCATCTCATCAGCTACAGACACTATGATCGCATGCATAGCCCCCTAAGACCAGAACAACATGAAAATAGCTTCTTATTCGCCACATCCTCTGGTTCACCTTCCGCACCACTCCAAATTATCCAACATTCCTGGCCCATCAAGAAGCACTTTACCTCTTCACTCCAATTTATATCATTTTCGCCATGTTGGAGTGAACGGCACACAATCGACAAGCCAGACATTATTTCCAATGCAAAAAAAAAGAATTTGACGATCTGATTCTGGAGGAGAATACATGTCCACGGAATTTTCTCAATATCTTATTTCCAGAGGCACTGTTCATCAGAGATCTTGTGCGTATACTCCTGGAATAGCTGAGAGGAAAAAAAGAGACTTATTGGAAACGATTAGAGCTATGATGTTTGGGATGAATGTACCTCGTTTGGGCAGAAGCTGTGTTGACCGCAACATACTTGATCAATCGCATACCGTCTAAGTTCTTGCTGGAAGCATCCCTGATTACTCTCATTTAAAAGTCTTTGGCTGCTGTTCATATTCTCTTTTTTTGAGTTTCTTTAAAACGCCGGAAGCTAATGAAAGAAAGCGAGCTCAACGAAACAAACGAAGCGAGCAGCAGGAGAAGATCGGTAGTAGAAGGTAACGAACTAGAGACTCAGAGAGAGATCAGAAGCCAAACTCGGCAAGGAGAAGGCTGAACCCAGGTGCTACACTACAATAGGCGTCACCTGGGGCCGCACGACTCAGGCAGACTCTCTACCCGTGCGCGTGCCTATTTCGCTTTAGAAGGTATCAGAGCGGAGTTTTGGGGAAATCCCTTTCGATTTCTGCTAATTCTCTTCTTGT